ATTTGCTTTCGACAATGATCCAATCAGAGAAATAATTGGAATTTTTGTATCCAACTTCTTGATAGTATTATCTATTAGAAAAAAGTTTTCTAGCATTTGACTCCGTACCACGGAAGGATTTAATTGCACATTTGAAAGATAACCTAGAAAGTCAAGAGAATATTTGCATAATTGCTTTATACGGACCCTTCCTGATTGAGACCATACGTAAAAATGAGATTGCCATAAATCGATAAAGTAATATTTCCACTTATTCATCAGAAGAGGTGTATCTTTTGAAGCGAGAATATATTTTCCTTGATATCTAACAAAATGTATGAAGGGATCCTTGAACAAGCATAGGTTGTTCTGAAAATCATTAGAAAAAACTTCTACAAGATGTTCGATTTTTCCATAGAAATAGATTCGTTCAAGAAAGATTGCATAAGATATTGATCGTAAATGATAGGACTGTTTACGAAGAAAAAGGAAAATTAATTCGCATTCACATATATGAGAATTATATAGGAAGAAGAATAATCTTGGATTAAAAATAGAAATTGATTTCTGTGAAGTACTAAGACTCTTCAAATTAAAATACTCGTAGAAAAAAAACCGTAATAAATGCAAAAAAGAGCCATCTTTTAACCAGTAGCGAAGGGCTTGAACCAAGATTTCAAGATGGATGGGGTGAGGTATTACTACATCTAACACAGAATTTAAATGTGATAATTTGTCCTCTAAAAAAGGAAATATTGAATAAATTGATTTTAAATTATGAGATTTTGCTACTTCTTTCGCTTGTAAATAAGATACTAATCGTAGGGAAAATGGAATTTCCACAATGACTGCAAATCCTGCCAATATTATTTGAGAATAAAAATTATTATTGTTATTGTGCCCAAAAAATTTATTTTGTTTCGAACCATTAGCAGAAATAAACAAATGATTCTCTTGATACATTCGAGTAATTAAACGTTTCACAATTAGTGAACTGGATTTATTGTCATAACGCACATTTTCCAACAAAATTGATGATTTATTTCTATTGAAAACATAATCATGAGCAAGCGCATAAATATACTCCCGAAAAATAAGCGGGTATAGGAAGTCATATTGGCGAGATCTATTTAGTTCTAAATATAGTTGTTGAAATTCCTCCATTTAAAACTCGATTTGAACCAAAGCAAGGGTGGGGGATCTAATCAGTTATCAAATGATACATAGTGCGATAGAGTCAAACCAAGGTATTATCATAGTAAGAATAAACAATAATAGATACCTCGAAGATAGGTGGATTCGTCAACGGATTCTCTAGCCTCTCTTTTTCCATTTAATTAATGTATGTTTGTTCTAGGATAAGAAGATGGTTAGAAATCCTTTATTTATTTTTTTATTTTCAACCTAATCGCTCTTTTGATTTTGGAAAAAAAAGATCTTATCTTTATCAATATACTGCTTCTTTTACACATTCATGCTTAATCCATAATAAATAGGGAATAACTAATAGAATAGTTAGGACTCAAAAAAAAAAATCCAATAATCCACTCATGAGAAAGATCTTTACCCCATTAGGCACTAATTTAGTTTTAACGGTTAATTAGATCGGGTAATCATTCAAATTAAGAAAAGAAGCTCGTTGCTTTTTGTTTTCCCATAATTGGGTCCCTAGGACTCTATCCATTTATTCACTCGACCAAACTTTAAATTAAATTCATTTTTTTTTGTTACAAAAAAATAGATTCTTAAAATTATTTATTGATACGACATGCTATTTTTTCCATGTATTCCTTTCAGGATCAGTCGCGGTCTTAGAAACTCTACCGATGGTATGGACGAATCCCTTTCTTCATACAAATGTGTAAAAGATGCTAGCCGCACTTAAAAGCCGAGTACTCTACCGTTGAGTTAGCAACCCCCAAAAGAAATAAAATGTGGAGATATGACCAGAATCAAAAATTTGGAATTTCATAACGCAATCAAAACATTCAATTAGCAAGAAATTGAATAAAATTCAAATTTCTACTCGATTCTAAGCATTCGTTCAGATCCGCTAAAAATACAAGAAATTTTCATATAAAATAAAAACATAGAACTAGAAAAAGTGCAAATTGATAGACCACTTCTTGTGTTAACCATTATTATTCATTAATAAACTTCTTTCTATCACGCAAAAAAATATTATTTCTTGTATCACAACAAATTCAAAGAATCCATAAGTAAAAACCCAATCTCTGGGGCATGGATAAGGCTAAATAGAAATGGATCTATTTATCTACGATCGAATTATATTTGTTTGATACATTGTTGTCAATATGATTGTGAATGTTTAATATAAATGGTTATAAAAGAATATAAAAAAACTATAAGAATAAAATTAAAAAATGGATTTCAATTTTTTGATTATTTTTTTTTTTTTCTTAGTATTTTATTTCTTATAAGAAATAATAAAATACTAAGAAAAAACTATGAATAGAGCAAAGGAGGGGGAGGAAATAATAAATAAAAATTTATTCAAAGCTATATATGAGTAATCCACACCCTCTTTTTTGTATTTCATTCATTAAAAAGGAATGAAATTTTGTTAACTTAAAACTAAGTTTTAGTTCCGTAAACCCCCGCCTTCTTTAAAATATCATGAACAGTTCCTGTAGGTTGAGCGCCCCTTTCAAGGAAATATAAAATAGCAGGAACATTCAAATGGGTTTGATTATATATCGGATCATAAAAACCCACTTTTCGAAGATCTCTTCCTTCTCTTCGGGATCGAACATCAACTGCAACGATTCGATAAACGGCTCATTGGGATAGAAGAGATGGAATTGAATAATAAATACCCCCCCCCCCCAGAAACGTATAAGAAGTTTTCTCCTCGTACGGCTCGAGAAAAAATTATTAGAAGTTCGATCTATGTATATATGAAATTAGAATATCAAATTGATCCATAATCCAGCAAATCCATGGGACATTTAACTCCTTCTTTTTACCCTTTCTTTTTCCTTCTTATTTTTTCGAAAAAGCAAAAAACATTTGTACTCTCATAACTCAAGTTGGATAACTCTCAAATAGCTCCAAAAATCCTTAGTTAGCTATTTTTTTTTTATTGAGTGGTCTCTAACCCCTTTTTTGTTTGTCTTGTTTAGAATCTAGTTTGATTCTTTCTTTATTCCGATCTAGTGATTGAGACAATTGAAAACGGTATTTCCTTGTTCCAGGATCCTTTATCTTTAACTTGAATCATTGGGTTTAGACATTACTTCGGAGATCTTTAATCATTTCAAAAAATGGCAGCAACATGCCCCTTTTTTTATCTTTTTTGTGTTTGTGATCTCTTTCTATCAAAGAATCATATTAACAATGTATTCCCGCATGATAATATTTTGATCGAATGAGTTTTACCAATTCAAACTAGTTTGCTTTTTTTTTCTGATTTGAAAATGCTTTGAATCAGACCCTTTCTATTTATATATTTCTATATAAAAAATAGACTTATCTACGAAGTTGTTCCAACTTATTGATTTGCATTAACTAACCCTAGATCCTTTCCCTTTAAAAATAAAATAAATATTTTCTACTCGAGCTCCATCCTATCCTATACTATTTATATTCCAACCCAACAAAAACACGGGTTCTGATAGAACATAAGAAAGAATGTCGAGCCAAGAGCACCTCCATTTCTAGATAATAAAAGGTGGTGGTTTTAATATCCACAGCAAATCGATCATGTCCTTCAAGTCGCACGTTGCTTTCTACCACATCGTTTCAAACGAAGTTTTACCATAACATAAGATTCCTCCAGTTTTTATTTTTAATAGGTATCTAAGTAATTGATTGAATTACGGAATCATGAATAGTCATCGGAACAGTTAGTACGCAGTAATCTATAGTTCTTCCTAATATACTTACTAATATACTTCGAGACTTATTTTATTCTTCTATATGAATATATTATGAATAGATAAAAATCAAATATGAAAATAATAAATAGGTAATTTATCATGAAGAAAAAGTCTCAGTAAGAATTAAAATTAACCCTATTTTTCTTGTATGAATGCAATATATATATATATATATTTCTTTTTGTAATAAAAAAGAAAAATATACCAAGAATATTCTCAATTTTAAATAAAAGCAAACAAATAAAAAAAACGAATCTTTTTGAATCAGCCTTACATTGGCTGCATCTTCAAATAAGTCGATAGAATAGATTCGACAATATCAAATTTTATTTGAATAAAGTTTGACCAATAAATTGTATTTGATCACCATAAGAGAGAGAAATCCATATTATATATATTGAGATTCCAATTGAACCATAGATGGTTTAAACGGGATAGTTAGATGGAAAAATAAATCCAATTTTTTTAGATTTAATTGGATAAAAAAGACTGATGAAGGAGAAAGTTGAATTTCACGGTTTTTCTTTTATTTTATTCTGAAATAGAATAAAAGAATGACAAAGTATAAGAAATTTCCGTATCCAGAAGAAATTTTGGATATTTTATATGTTAAATATTTAGTTTATGTTTAGTTTCATATCTATAATTTATGAATCACACCCGCGTCAATTGTTAATGGAATTAGAATTATTCATTAGAACCAAACACCAAATAACCTAAGAGGTTCAAAGAAAAAAAACATCTTTTCGTATATAATTTTATTTTTTATTAATAAGATTTGGACTGGGCATTGACAGATATTCAAATTGATATCTTACATTACTGATTAACCCCTATCTACTCTCCCAATTTAATTTTATGGGAATGATGAATCATAAAAGAATGCCCGATATTTGACTCTTATTGTTCTTATCTTAAAAAGTAGTTAAGAAAGATCCACTTTTTTTCTTTTATCTTTATTCTGATATAGAAAACAAGTATACTCTGGGACGGAAGGATTCGAACCTTCGAATAGCGGGACCAAAACCCGTTGCCTTACCACTTGGCCACGCCCCATTTTGATTTCTATTTGAAACTACTAAAGAGTAATATGGGTATTCCTTTTTCGTCAATTCCAGTTCCTAAAATGTATGAAATAGATTAGTTTATTGTTAGGATTTTGACACGTCTAGATATAGAATTCAACCGAATTTATTGATCATTATATAGAATTCAATTAAGATATTGTATTGTATGAAAGTCTCATTTTTTCAATTCTCTTCTAAAATAAAAATAGAAGGGCTTTTTTGATTGGATGAGTTCAAAAAAATATGTTTTTTTTTTAATCAGACTTATTTTCCTTTCTTTATTTTTTCCTTATCTCAAAATATTTTAATAACTTAATCAAAATAATATCCAAGAAAAAAAAATTGTTATGCTTAATATCTTTAATTCGATCAATATTTGTTGTAATTATACGCCGTTTTTGGGTAGTTTTTTATTCGCCAAATTGCCCGAAGCCTATGCTTTTTTGAATCCAATCGTCGATGTTATGCCAGTAATACCTCTTTTCTTTTTTCTCTTAGCCTTTGTTTGGCAAGCCGCTGTAAGTTTTCGATGAGATCCTTAATACTGTCCTAGAAAAATTCATGATTTATTCGAGAAAAAAATTATAACAATTGATAAAATCAGATAAGTATAGGTCTTACAGTATGAAGGAACGCTCAATTCAAACTTTGAAATTTTTTGATAGCCGTGATAAATCTGGGTTACCCCATTTCCTCATTCCGACCCGTTTTTAATCGAAAAGACTACTTAGACTTGGAGTCCACCACTAACTATGAAAGAAATTTTTTTGTAATGAAAGACTCAATTCTTATTGCAAATAAATTTTTGCAACTCTTTTCTATTTCTACAATTTCTAGAAAGAGAAACCGCTTCATTTCTTGGTGTCAAGGTCAACGAGATAGGATATGTGGTCTAAAAACAGGGAATCTATTCTCTCTCTTTTTTTTTTTTCAAAAAAAAAAAAGGATCTTGGAGATTGTGTAATGCTTACTCTCAAACTCTTTGTTTACACCGTAGTAATATTCTTTGTTTCGCTCTTCATCTTCGGATTCCTATCTAATGATCCAGGACGTAATCCCGGGCGCGAAGAATAAAAAAAAAGTGAGGTTCCGTGCTTCATTAAATGATATTAAGATTTGATTGATCGATTCGACTGTAAAAAATCGAAACGGAAAGAGAGGGATTCGAACCCTCGGTACGAATAACTCGCACAACGGATTAGCAATCCGACGCTTTAGTCCACTCAGCCATCTCTCCTAATTGAAATTGAAAAAAGATAATTACTATGTTACAGTTCACAAAAAAGAATGATAATACTTGAAAAAAGGACTCTTCTTTCATTTTATTTTCTTCTTTCTGTTCTTATTATATATATAATATAGATTTTATCTAATCTATTTGAAATAGAAATTAAAATAAATAGATTATTATATAGATACCACTTTTATCAACAATTTAATTCCATTTTTTTTATAGAAATATATTTATATTAAAAAAAAGGGGGGCTTTTTTGAGTTCGAATTTCCACGGCTTGGCCTGGTCAGCCCGACCCGGCCGGGCTCTTTTTTTTTTTCAAATCCAATCCATTTTTTTTTATCTATGATTATCTACGATTCCTATAATTCCGCAATCTCCTTTGCTTGCTGTAGCAAAAAAATCTTGGTATTTTTTGAAATCAAAGTAAAAGAATAATCCGAAGCAGAAAAGGACTCTTTCTGTTCCTATGATATAATATATAACCAAAAAGACATTTCTATTCTTTCTTTTCTTACTTCTTCATTATTTTTATTTATTATATTACTAAATAGCCAAAAAAATTTGGCTAAATAATAAAAAGAAAAAAACGAATAAGTATCCCTCTTTCTAATTTGATCAAGTATTCTAACGAAAGACGGCAACGCTCTCATTTTCAGGATTTTTTCTCATCCTATCTTGAGGACGCCAGAGAGTCCCTTGTTCGACAAGGAGTCCATTTATATACAATAATCACATTGTAGCGGGTATAGTTTAGTGGTAAAAGTGTGATTCGTTCTATTAACCCCGTCAGTAGTTAAGGGGTCTTTCGGTTTGATTCATATTCCGATTAAAAACTTTTTTTCTTAAAAGGATTTAATCCTTTATCTCTCAATGAAATATTCGAGGAATAATATACATTCTCGTGATTTGTTTCCAAAGGTCAATTATAAATTGAAAAATTGGATTATGAAATTACGAAACATAATTTTTTTTTTATTTTTATTGGATCAATACTTCCAATTGAATAAGTATGAGTAAAGGATCCATGGATAAAGATAGAAAAGTCTATTCCTAATCGTAACTAAATCTTCAATTTTTTTTTGATAGGATAGATTGAAGCAAAATAGCTATTAAACGATAACTTTAGTTTACTAGAGGCATCGACACCCCTTTCTTAGCTCGGTGGAAAAAGAACAAACTTTTCCTAAGGATTCTTAAAAAAAAAAAAGAAATAAAGAACGAAGTAACTAGAAAGATTGTTAGAATCCCACCCCTCCCTTCTTTCTAGAAGGATCATCTAGAAAGCGAATTTTTTTGAATGCAGTCAGGCAGAAAAGCT